ATACACAAATATATTTATATATATTATTAATATTCCCAAAATAAATACGGAATTCTTTCTTGAATCGACAAAAAAAATTATTGATAAATACATTTACAATAATGAAAGAAAACAAGAAAGAATTAATAAAAAAAAGAAAAATTCAATTCCGTTTATTTCGACTATAAAAAAGCCACTTGATAATATTAGTACTATTAAAACAACAAATTCACAGATTTTTTATGACTTATCCTACGTGTCACAAGCATATATATTTTACAAATTATCACAAATCCAAGTTAGGAACTCGTCTAAATTAAAATCTGTTTTTCAATATCAAAGAATCCCCTTTTTTCTTAAGCCTGAAATAAAGGATTTTTTTGAAACACAAGAAATGGTTCATTCGAAATTAGGAGATAATAAACTTCCGAGTTATGAAATAAATCAATGGAAAAACTGGTTAAGAGGACATTATAAATATGATTTATCTCAGATCAGATGGTCTAGATTAATAGCAAAAAAATGGCAAAATAAAGTTCATCAGCGTCGTATAGCTAAAAACGAAAATTTAAACAAACGGCATTCATATGAAAAAGACCAATTAATTGATTCCAAAAAACCAAAAAAATTTGGAGTATATTTATTATCTAATCAAAAAGATAATATTAAAAAATACTATAAATATAATCTTTTATCATATAAATTTCTTAATTATGAAAAATGCTTTTTTTATAGATCTCTGTTTCAAGTAAATAAAAATAGATATTTTTCTTATAACGTGCCTAAAGAAACCTTTTTTGATATGCCGGGTAATATCCTTATTACTAATTATCTAGGAAAGATTGATATTCTATATATGGACAAAAAGATCGATAGAAAATATTTTAATTGGAAAATTCTCAATTTTTATCTGAGACAAAAACTCGATATTGAGGCCTGGATCATGATTGATACCAATAGGAATCAAAATACTAAAATTGGTATTAATAATTCTTACAAAATTTCTAAAAAAGATCTTTCTTCTCTTATGAGTCCAGAAATAACTCCATCAAACTCAATCAAAAGATTTTTTGATTGGATGGGAATGAATGAAAAAATGCTAAACTGTCCCGTATCGAATCTGGAACTTTGGTTCTTCCCAGAATTTATGTTACTTTATAATGCATATAAAACTAAACCTTGGGTTATACCAATCAAATTACTTCTATTAAATTTGAATAAAAATGAAAATAGTAGTGAAAATAAAAAGATCAATGAAAAGAAAAAAGGAAGTTTTTTGATAGCATTGAATAAAAAGCATCAAAATAAGGAAGAAAAAGAACCCACAAGCAGAGGAGATCTTGGGTCCGGTCTCTCACAAAAAAAAGATATTGAAGAAAATTATGCAAGATCAGACATGAAAAAGGGGAAAAAGAAAAAACAATACAAAAGCAACACAGAAGCAGAACTAGATTTATTCCTCAAACGGTATTTGCTTTTTCAATTGAGATGGAACGATACTTTGAATCAAAGAATGATCAATAATATCAAGGTATATTGTCTCCTGCTTAGACTGATAGATCCAAGAAAAATTACTATATCCTCGATTCAAAAGAGAGAACTTAGTTTGGATATAATGATGATTCAGAATAATTTAGCTCTTACAGAATTGCTGAAAAAAGGAATATTGATTATAGAACCCATTCGTCTGCCTGGAAAAAAAGATGGACAACTTATTATGTATCAAACCATAGGCATTTCGTTGGTTCATAAGAGTAAGCAGCAAACAAATCAAAAATACCAAGAGCAAAGATATGTTTCTAAAAATAATTTTGATGAAACTATTTCACCACATCAAAGAATAACTCGAAATAGAGACAAAAATTTGTTTGATTTGCTTGTTCCTGAAAATATTTTATCGGCTAGGCGCCGTAGAAAGTTGAGAATTTTAATTTGTTTCAATTCAAAAAATCGAAATGACATAAATAGAAATTTCATATTTTGGAACGGAAAGAACGTAAAAAACAGCAGCCAAGTTTCACATGACAATAACCATCTTGATAGAGATAAAAAGCAATTAATGAAATTAAAGCTCTTTCTTTGGCCTAATTATCGATTAGAAGATTTAGCTTGTATGAATCGTTATTCGTTTAATAGTAATAATGGCAGTCGTTTCAGTATGTTAAGGATACAGATGTATCCACAATTAAAAATTTGTGAATAATACACCCTTTCTATATATCCTATACCCTAGAATAATTCTAATATAAGGTATATGAAAGTAAACAAATATACAGATCGCGTGTCTTGTCTCATATTTCATTCTAATATCCAATATGAAATGAATAACGTCTCAATTAGATCTCGAAATGAATCAACAGGACCTTCTTAATTTTAGGTCTAAATTATTCGACGCGAAAAAGTACTAATCCTTTTCTAAATCCAATTTGAAATCAGATTTATTTATTTGAATTCAGAAAATTAGGAGTTCATAAAGATATTCAAATTAGATTATTGTATATACCACATTTAAATTAATGGCATTATTATTACTGATCAGTAAAATCCATATATGTAAAAAGGGAAGGGGGCGTTTTTTTATGGTAAAAAATTCATTCATTTCGGTTAGTTCTCAAAAAGAAAAGGAAGAAAACCGAGGATCTGTTGAATTTCAAGTCTTCAGTTTCACCACTAAGATAAGGAGACTTACTTCACATTTGGAATTGCACAAAAAAGACTCTTCATCTCAGAGAGGTTTGAAAAAAATTTTGGGAAAACGTCAACGACTGCTGGCTTATTTGTCAAAAAAAAATAGAGAACGATATAAAGAATTAATTGGTGGGTTGGATATTCGAGAGAGAAAAACTCGTTAATTTGAAGCGTGATATCATTTGAACTTAGTCGTTTAAATTTTGATGAACTTCTTTTTACTTTCAGAAATGCATGGAAGAATGACTCGAAAAAAAACTTATGATTGCACCAACTACAAGAAAAGACCTCATGATAGTCAATATGGGCCCTCACCACCCATCAATGCATGGTGTTCTTCGACTGATCGTTACTCTGGATGGCGAAGATGTTATTGACTGTGAACCGATATTGGGTTATTTACATAGAGGAATGGAGAAAATTGCAGAAAATCGAACAATTATACAATATTTACCTTATGTAACGCGTTGGGATTATTTAGCTACTATGTTCACAGAAGCAATAACTGTAAATGGACCCGAACGGCTAGGAAATATTCAAGTACCTAAAAGGGCTAGTTATATCAGAGTTATTATGTTGGAGTTGAGTCGTATCGCTTCTCATTTGTTATGGCTTGGCCCTTTTATGGCAGATATTGGGGCACAGACCCCTTTCTTCTATATTTTGCGAGAACGAGAATTGATATATGACCTATTCGAAGCTGCTACCGGTATGCGCATGATGCATAATTATTTTCGTATCGGAGGAGTCGCTGCTGATCTACCTCATGGATGGATAGATAAATGCTTGGATTTTTGCGATTATTTTTTAACCGGGGTTGATGAATATCAAAAGCTTATTACACGGAATCCTATTTTTTTAGAACGAGTTGAAGGCGTAGGCATTATTGGCTCAGAAGAAGCACTAAATTGGGGTTTATCAGGGCCAATGCTACGAGCTTCTGGAATAAAATGGGATCTTCGTAAAGTTGATCGTTATGAGTGTTACGACGAATTGGATTGGGAGATTCAATGGCAAAAGGAAGGGGATTCATTAGCTCGGTATTTAGTACGAATCAGTGAAATGACAGAATCCATAAAAATTATCCAACAGGCTCTCGAAGGAATTCCAGGGGGACCCTATGAGAATTTAGAAATCCGACGTTTTAATAGAATAAAAGACACTGAGTGGAATGATTTTGAATATCGATTTATTAGTAAAAAACCTTCTCCAAGTTTTGAATTGTCCAAGCAAGAACTTTATGTAAGAGTTGAAGCACCAAAAGGAGAATTGGGAATTTTTCTGATAGGCGATCAGAGTGTTTTTCCTTGGAGATGGAAAATTCGACCGCCGGGTTTTATCAACTTGCAAATTCTTCCGCAGTTAGTTAAAAGAATGAAATTGGCTGATATTATGACGATACTAGGTAGCATAGATATTATTATGGGAGAAGTTGATCGTTGAAATGATAATTCATACAACAGAAATGCAAACTATCAATTCTTTTTCCAGATTGGAATTCTTAAAAGAAGTCTATAGCATCATATGGATGCTTGTCCCTATTTTAACTCTTGTATTAGGAATCACACTAGGTGTATTAGTAATTGTTTGGTTAGAAAGAGAAATATCTGCAGGGATACAACAACGTATTGGACCCGAATACGCTGGGCCTTTGGGAATTCTTCAAGCTCTAGCAGATGGTACAAAACTGCTTTTCAAAGAGAATCTTCTTCCATCTAGAGGAGATACTCGTTTATTCAGTATCGGGCCATCCATAGCAGTCATATCCATTTTACTAAGTTATTCGGTAATTCCTTTTAGCTATCACTTTATTCTAGCCGATCTTAGTATTGGTGTTTTTTTATGGATCGCCATTTCTAGTCTTGCTCCCGTTGGACTTCTTATCTCGGGATATGCATCAAATAATAAATATTCCTTTTTAGGTGGATTAAGGGCTGCTGCTCAATCAATTAGTTATGAAATACCATTAACTCTCTGTGTATTATCAATATCTCTACGTGCGACTCGGTGAGACAGAAAATTTCTCCTATTTCTTTCTAGCAAGAAAATGAAATAAGTTAAACTTTTTTTATTCATCGTTGGAATTGATGAATTAAACCAGATAGTTATATGAGTGAAATAAAACGGCTTATAAATTTGCTGTTAAAGGAATTCAATCTCATTTCCTATGTACAAGAATTAAGTCAAAGGAAATATAAGCACTTGAGACTGTTTATCCCAACATCAGTTGACAAGATTGGTTCATTAGTCATCATGGCTTGAAGCCGTTTCAAACGATCAATCATATGGGGTTTTTACTATCTATTACCATAGATGTATTACCCTAATGCGAGATTCAAATCAAAAAAATGAGTGGATGGTTAGTAAGACCAAGATACACAAAGGATTAGTAATGGAGATTCTGTAAATTATTCAAAAGGATATTTCTTTATAGAATAAGAATTTTAATTGGGGCTTTAAGTTGGTAGAAATGATTTAAGAAGTACTCCCCACGATTTCGATCCAGAGTATGTTCCTATCCACCGATTAAGTAAATAACTATCAAGAACGAAGAAATCTTTTACTTTGGGTAATGCCCTTATTTTTTTCTGAGAAAGTAGAATAGGAACGAAAAAAATCTAAAGACTAGAATTCTAATTGCAAAAGGATCTCTTTTTTTTATTCATAATTATTTATATTTTATTGATTTTTATTTCGAGAAAAAAATTCTTGTTATGTAATGTCTAATTATTTTTCGTAATTTAAAATAATAAAATGATTAGGTTGAAATATCTATGCGATATTCCTCTAAAAAGTATTTCTTTATTCAAAGATAAAGTTATTAATCAACAAAGAAAAATGAAAATTCTTAAAAGATCAGATCAATTCAGAAGCACTTTTTATTATAAATTTAGTTATTATAAATTTAGCAGACAGAATTCCATTGGTCTAATTCTAAGCCTTAGGATAATAGTTTGACTCTCTATCGAGCCTACAAACACATCAAAATTAAATAATGTTGAAAGATCCTTCGATTTATTTGTGACCTATGAGGAGCCGTATGAGGTGAAAATCTCATGTACGGTTCTGTAATAGCGATGGCAACAGTGATGTTATCGTCGACTATGATTATCTAACAGTTTAAGTACAGTTGATATAGTTGAAGCGCAGTCAAAATATGGTTTTTGGGGATGGAATTTGTGGCGTCAACCTATAGGGTTTATCGTTTTTCTAATTTCTTCTCTAGCCGAGTGTGAGAGATTACCTTTTGATTTACCAGAAGCCGAAGAAGAATTAGTAGCAGGTTATCAAACCGAATATTCAGGTATAAAATTTGGTTTATTTTACGTTGCTTCGTATCTAAATCTACTAGTTTCTTCATTATTTGTAACAGTTCTTTACTTGGGGGGTTGGGATCTTTCTATTCCATACATATTCGTTCCTGAGTTTTTTGACATAAATAAAAGAAGTAAAATTTTTGCAACAATAATCGGTATTTTTATTACATTAATTAAAACTTATTTGTTCGTGTTCATTGCTATTGCAACAAGATGGACTTTACCAAGACTGAGAATGGACCAACTATTAAATCTTGGCTGGAAATTTCTTTTACCTATATCTCTAGGTAATCTATTATTAACAACTTCGTCCCAACTTCTTTCACTGTAAAGGAATAGTCTATTTTCACAACTTGTCTCAAACAAGAGAAAGAAACAAGTCAAATTATTTATCGATATTCAGATATGTTCCCTATGCTAACTCAGGTCTTGAATTCTGGTCAACAAACAGTACGAGCTGCCAGGTACATCGGTCAAGGTTTCATGATTACTTTGTCCCATGCGAATCGTTTACCTGTAACTATTCAATACCCCTACGAAAAATTGCTCACATCGGAACGTTTCCGAGGCCGAATCCACTTTGAATTTGATAAATGCATTGCCTGTGAAGTATGTGTTCGTGTATGTCCTATAGATCTACCTGTTGTTGATTGGAAATTGGAAACGAATATTAGAAAGAAACAATTACTTAATTACAGTATTGATTTTGGAATCTGTATATTTTGTGGTAATTGTGTTGAGTATTGTCCAACAAATTGTTTATCAATGACTGAAGAATATGAACTTTCTACTTATGATCGTCACGAATTGAATTATAATCAAATTGCTTTAGGTCGGTTACCAATGTCAATAATTGACGATTACACAATTCGAACAATTTCTTCGAATTCACCTCAAATAAAAAATGTATAAAACCCTTGATTCAAAAAACATTTACAAATTCCAAATAGCTTTTTTGGATCTAAAAAAGGAAGGGGGTTTTTATTTGGTGAATAAAAAAAAATGGTTGGTTGGGGAAAATTGCAGCTTCATTTTGATTGAAAATTGATTTATATTCGAATAATAATTTCAAAAAAAAATAGAAAGTTTCAACCTCTGCTTTCGATAGGCGAATAACTGTATCTACATCAATCCAAGCTACCCCCATTTAAGTTTCATTCAATTAAAAATTATCCTAAAAAATAGCATAACTTCTTTTTTTGTCCTGGTCAGGTCAACAAAGGCATGAAATATTTAGATTTTTTTCTATAAAATCAAATGGATTTACCTGGACCAATACATGATTTTCTTTTAGTCTTTCTGGGATCGGGTCTTATATTAGGAAGTCTGGCAGTAGTATTACTTCCGAATCCAATTTATTCGGCCTTTTCGTTGGGATTGGTTCTTTTTTGTATATCTTTATTCTATATTCTATCTAACTCGTATTTTGTAGCTGCTGCGCAGCTACTTATTTATGTCGGAGCTATAAATGTTTTAATCATTTTTGCTGTGATGTTCATGAATGGTTCAGAATATTACAAAGATTTTCAGCTTTGGACTATTGGGGATGGAATTACTGCAACGGTTTGTACAAGTCTTTTTATTTCACTAATTACTACTATTCCAGATACATCCTGGTATGGGATCGTTTGGACTACAAAATCAAATCAGATTCTAGAGCAAGATTTGATAAGTAATAGTCAACAAATTGGAATTCATTTATCAACAGATTTTTTTCTTCCATTTGAACTGATTTCAATAATTCTTTTAGTCGCTTTAATAGGTGCAATTGCTATAGCTCGTCAATAAAAAATTTTTTAAATGAGTAATTCAAATAGAATCAACGGAAAATGAATGTTATAATCCTTTTATTTTATTTGAATTTTTGTCTAAAAAATAGAATAGAAAGCCTTTAGTTTCTTATCTATCTATTACCAATCTATTCCCTTGTTTTGTTCCATATTTGTTAGAATCGAGTGAATTATTGTTCAGATTGAAATGAATCAAGATTGATAAGGAGTTCGAAAATGATGCTCGAACATATACTTGTTTTAAGTGCCTATTTATTTTCTATTGGTATCTATGGATTGATCACAAGTCGAAATATGGTTAGAGCCCTTATGTGCCTTGAACTTATATTAAATTCAGTGAATATCAATTTTGTAACATTTTCTGATATTTTTGATAATCGTCAATTAAGAGGAGACATTTTTTCAATTTTTGTTATAGCTATTGCAGCGGCTGAAGCAGCTATTGGACCAGCTATTGTTTCATCAATTTATCGTAACAGAAAATCAACTCGTATTAACCAATCCAATTTATTGAATAAATAGCATTTATTATATAAATATATAAATAAAAATTTGAATATTCATAAATTAATTCAAATCCGCAGGTTGGATACGGGTAAGATAGGATCGTGGTTACAAAAACATAAGAAATCAAAGTATTTTGGCCCTCGCCCATAATCCAATTGGGAAATAGATTGATTCTGATCACTCATTGATTCGTCTGGTATCTAAATATCGGATTCATTTATAAGTTAGTTTACTAGACCGAAAATTTCTGACGTTCAAAAATGTATAGATCCAATGTCACATTCAGTAAAGATTTATGATACATGTATAGGATGTACTCAATGTGTCCGAGCGTGTCCCACCGATGTATTAGAAATGATACCCTGGGACGGATGTAAAGCTAAGCAAATAGCTTCTGCTCCAAGGACAGAGGACTGTGTTGGTTGTAAGAGATGTGAATCTGCCTGTCCAACGGATTTTTTGAGTGTTCGAGTTTATTTATGGCATGAAACAACTCGCAGTATGGGTCTAGCTTATTGATACCTTCCATAAAATTATACTTGAATCCATTTTATTTTTTTTACCGACAAAAAAATCCATGCTCTAAATATTTAGAGCACGGATTTTTCTGGCCCAAGAAGCGTATCTTGTCTTTACCACGAACCATTTTCCTTTCTTAACACTAATTGTAGTTTTGCCCATATTTTTAGGTTCCCTAATTTTCTTTCTTCCGCATAGAGGCAATAGAGTAATCCGTTGGTATACTATATGTATTTGTATCTTAGAACTTCTTCTGACGACTTATGCATTCTGCTATCATTTTCAATCGGATGATCCATTAATACAACTAGTGGAGGATTATAAATGGATCAATTTTTTTGATTTCCATTGGAGATTAGGAATAGATGGAATCTCTATAGGACCCATTTTACTGACGGGATTCATAACTACTTTAGCTACTTTAGCGGCTTGGCCAGTTACTCGGGATTCTCGATTATTTAATTTCCTAATGTTAGCAATGTACAGCGGGCAAATAGGATTATTTTCTTCTAGGGACCTTTTACTTTTTTTCCTCATGTGGGAGTTAGAATTAATTCCCGTTTATCTACTTGTAGCTATGTGGGGAGGAAAAAAACGTCTGTACTCAGCTACAAAATTTATTTTGTACACAGCGGGAGGTTCCATTTTTCTGTTAATGGGAGTTCTGGGTATCGGTTTATATGGTTCTACTGAACCAATATTAAATTTTGAAATATTAGCCAATCAGTCCTATCCTGTGGGCTTGGAAATAATATTTTATATTGGATTTTTTATTGCTTTTGCTGTCAAATTGCCAATCATACCCCTACATACATGGTTACCAGATACCCATGGAGAAGCGCATTATAGTACTTGTATGCTTCTAGCTGGAATCTTATTAAAAATGGGAGCGTATGGATTAGTTCGGATCAATATGGAATTATTCCCCCATGCTCATTCTATATTTTCTCCTTGGTTGATGATAGTAGGCGCAATGCAAATAATCTATGCAGCTTCAACATCTCTCGGTCAACGTAATTTAAAAAAAAGAATAGCCTATTCCTCTGTATCTCATATGGGTTTCATAATTATAGGAATAGGTTCTATCACCGATATGGGGCTCAATGGAGCCCTTTTACAAATAATCTCTCATGGATTTATTGGTGCTGCACTTTTTTTCTTGGCCGGGACGACGTATGATAGAATACATCTTGTTTATCTTGACGAAATGGGTGGAATAGCTATCCCAATGCCAAAAATATTCACGCTGTTCAGTAGCTTTTCGTTGGCCTCCCTTGCATTACCAGGTATGAGTGGTTTTGTTGCCGAATTAATAGTCTTTTTTGGACTAATTACTAGTCAAAAATATCTTTTAATAACAAAACTCCTAATTAGTTTTGTAATGGCAATTGGAATGATATTAACTCCTATTTATTTATTATCTATGTTACGTCAGATGTTCTATGGATACAAGATATTTAATGTTCGAAACTCTTATTTTTTTGATTCTGGACCACGAGAGTTATTTCTTTCGATCTCCATTTTTTTACCCGTACTAGCTATTGGTATGTACCCAGATTTCGTTCTTTCACTATCAGTTGAAAAAGTTGAAGTTATTCTATCTAATTCTTTTTATAGATAGTTTTTTTGCAAAAAAAAATGATAATTTTGAAAAATGTTCATTTACAATGACAAAAAGAAGGCTTTTTCTTCTTATCTTAAGTAAAAAAAATGAATGTGAACTGGATAGAACCCCGCGAATCACTACAATATTTGATTCAGGGGGTTCTATCCAGTTCACACAAAGTTTTTTTATCTGATATGCGCTGTACACTTTTCGATTCCTATTCGAAAGAACCCCCTTTTTTAATTTAATTAGATGTTAATGTAAATGAACCATAACTATGTAGTCCTATTCCTAATAGATTGACTCCAAAATAGCATATCCAAATTATAAGAAATCCAATAGACGCCACAATTGCTGAATTTGTAGCGTTCCTTTTTTTATTGGTTCGAGTATGTAAATAAATCGCGAATATGATCCAAGTAATAAAAGCCCAAGTTTCTTTTGGATCCCAACTCCAATAGGATCCCCATGCTTCATTAGCCCATACTGCTCCAGAAAGAATTCCTATGGTTAAAAAGATAAATCCTAGACTAATAATCCGATAACTCCAATAATCCAATTGTTGAATCAATTGCGACCTGTAATAATTCCTTGGAGAAAAAAAAGAAATATTTTGTAAAACATTACTTTGTTCATTCATGTATTCAATTTCACCAAAGAAAAATGATTCATTTAAATTTAATAAATGATTACTTGTAGAAAAAAATTTTCTGTTTTTTCTAACTCTAATGACTAGAAGTGATACTGATAATAATGATCCACATAAAAGGGCCGCATAGCCCAATATCATCATACTTACGTGCATTATTAGCCACTCGGATTGAAGGGCGGGTACTAATATTGTAGATTGGTGTCTTTCAGTTAAAAGACCTGAAGTAGCAAAGCCCTGGGTAAAAATAGTACTTGGGCCGATTATTATGCTTAGAATATTTTGATTCTTTTTGAAATACGTAACTATATGAGTAAGGGAAAAACTCCATGAAAGGAAAATTAAGGATTCATATAAATCACTTAGTGGAAAATGTCCTGAATAAATCCAACGAGTAATTAATAATCCTGTTATACAGAAAAAAGAAATTATCATGCCCTTTTCGGATGAATCATATAGTTTTACAATTTCATCAGCAAAAAAGGTTATCAAATGAATTGTCATTAGAATAGAAACGATTGAAAAAGAAATATGAATTAATATATGCTCTAAGGTTGAAAATATCATAAAAACAAGGACTCCCTTAATTATAAAATTGAAATTTGGAATTGAATTCATCAATTCATTTTCATTATTTTCATTATAGGATCTATTTACTTTTTTTAGGAGATGACATGCCGCCACTCGGACTCGAACCGAGATGCTATAGCACTGCTTCCTAAGAGCAGCGTGTCTACCAATTTCACCATAGCGGCTTGTCTTGAACTCATAATAGTCTATGAATAAACAATCGTCTAGATTTAAGAATTTAATTGGGTTAAATATTTTTTTGGAAAGATCAAATTTGATGAATAAAAATTCGTTAAAATAGGTATTTGAAGGTTCATTAGTTGCATTTTAGTTTAGGGTCTTCCTTTTCTTTTATTGTGTATTTTATACTCTCCTCGGACTTGAACTCTTGTAAAACTAAATGGGCCTACTATGATATGAATTAAGGGTTATAAACCCCAAAAAACATTTTTGTTTTTTGAATTCAGTAAGGTAGAAGAATGCTTATTCTACATAGTCTAAGGGCGGAACGATTTCCATTCCCTAATTGATTAAACTCAAAAGAGAATGGAAATCGGGAATTGAGGTTTCGAAATGAAATGAGTCAATTTTAAAATTTAAATGCGGCCAATTTATATTATTCCAACGTGTTATGTTTTATTATTTATTTTATTTGTTTGTCGCACAAAAAAACTTTTGGAATTCCCAGTAGAAAGAGATTTCCCTAAGGAAAACGCCTTTAACGCTGCCCAATCTCCCTTCCTTTTCCAAAAATTTTTACGAATACGCTTTTTTGATGCAGAAGTACGTTTTTTTGGAACTGCCATTTAAATAAAAATTAAGAGATTACTCATTGGTATAGCTGGATGTGAAAGACATCTATTTAAAAAAAAATA